TCGATTTTGATCGCTTTATAGTTTATAGTTAGAATTGATTGGTTGTACCTACCCAATAATCTAGAATGATTCACTATTCACTCGATTTTAGGTTTTTGGGTCATAATCATTATGTAGGAGAGATGGCCGAGTGGTTGAAGGCGTAGCATTGGAACTGCTATGTAGGCTTTTGCTTACCGAGGGTTCGAATCCCTCTCTTTCCGTACCTTCACCTAATTCATCGATCTTACTAACCACAATAGATCAAATAGCAATGGATACGACTATTCCAACAGTTAGACCTTTCTTTGATAAGGATTCTCTATTCCTAATGGCTGTGGTACGGAAAATACTGTGAAAGAAAAGAGTAGAGTAGACAAGGAATGAAAATCTCCCTCTCGGTCTATGATACCTAAATGGAAGAAAAATCCGGATCAAACCCTTATTTATCTTAACCTTAGGTTAATTTACTTCGCCGAAAGGGAGCAAAATGGTCGAACCCTTATTCTTATTAGTGTTGATTTTCCTTTTTGTTAGGTTTAAGTCTGACGAGAATAATATTCTACAACTAGCAATTCATTTATTTTCAAACCGACCCATTTACTATCTATTATTTGATTGACTAATCCTTTATATTGGAATGGTTGAAGAGTCAAATGGTTTGGCAATTCCTCATGGGGGGATGAATCGAGAGAATTTTGAATTAGAGCTTTAGATTTTTGTTCATCCCTCGCCGCAATAGTATCTCGGGGTTTGCAGCGATAACTTGGTATATCTACTATACGACCATTGACTAAAATATGTCTATGATTAACTAATTGGCGAGCTCCCGGAATAGTCGGAGCCATACCCAACCGAAAAAGAATGTTATCCAGGCGCATTTCAAGTAATTGTAATAAAACCTGACCTGTTGACCCTTTTGCCTTTCCGGCGATACGAACGTATTTAAGTAATTGTCGTTCTGTAAGACCATAATGAAAACGCAATTTTTGTTTTTCTTCTAGGCGAATTCGATATTGGGATTTTTTCCCGGAACGCGATTGGTTTCTAAGATCACTTCCAGCTCTGGGCCTTTTATTAGTTAGCCCTGGTAAAGCCCCCAGGCGGCGTATTTTTTTGAAACGAGGACCTCGGTAACGCGACATAAAGACTCCTTCTTCTTATTTATATTTAATTATTAATTCTTATTGATGAAATTTCATTCTACAGAATAAACCTAAACTAAAAATGAACTAAATTCTAAATAAAGCGAAATTTACTGAAGTATTATTCTATTAAAGAATAATGAGATGAGTTGGATAAATATCCAGATCTTTATATTCTATATATAGAAAAAGAAAAGGATTCTTTTCGTGAGATAGTTGGAAATTCCTATCACATAATAAATAAATGGCTTTTGCCAAAAGAGGAAGACATTTTTTTCAATATTCTTTGAAATCAAAGATGCATTATCAATCATGTAAAACATCGAATAAAATAAATAGAGAAAAGCCGACTATCGGAATCGAACCGATGACCATCGCATTACAAATGCGATGCTCTAACCTCTGAGCTAAGCAGGCTCACATAACATAAATTCCACATGCATAGGAATTCAATAAACTCTTAGAATCTTTGCTATTCACTATTATACTATTTTAATTCTTAGCTATTCATATTCGCTATTCATAATGAATATGAATATATTAAAGAATAGAATATAGAATTTGAAATAACTGTTAAATATTATAGAAGATAACGATTAATCTAGCGATATAGAATTTCCTTTTTTTTATCACAATTAAATATATATTTAATTGTGATAAAAAAAAAAAGAATCGACCGTTCAAGTATTCTAAATTTCATGGGGAAATGAGTGGAAGAGAGACAGATGTATAGCGTATGTATCCACCTATATTGAATTGCCGATACAGAAATGATAAAATCGTTTTTGATTGGACCGAATATGAGCCTCCTATAGATATGATGAAAGAAGATAGACAAGAAATCAAAGACAAAGAGGAGAAAACACTTTTTCGAGACAGGAATCGGCATCTATCTAATGAATTCAATGGTACCGGTATAAAAAAAAGGGAACGAGATCACAATGAGATTTTCATCTCAAAAAGGGGGATATGGCGAAATCGGTAGACGCTACGGACTTAATTGGATTGAGCCTTGGTATGGAAACTTACTAAGTGATAACTTTCAAATTCAGAGAAACCCTGGAATTAATAAAAATGGGCAATCCTGAGCCAAATCACGTTTTCCGAAAACAAACAAAGGTTCAGAAAGCGAAAATCAAAAAGGATAGGTGCAGAGACTCGATGGAAGCTGTTCTAACGAATGGAGTTGATTGTCTTACGTTAGTAGAGGAATCCTTCTATCGAAACTTCAGAAAGAAGGATAAACCTATATACATAATACAGAAGAATTGTTGTCAATCGATTCCATATTGAAGAAAGAATCGAATATTCATTGATCAAACCATTCACTCCATAATCTGATAGATCTTTTGAAGAACTGATTAATCGGACGAGAA